AACTCTGCGCAAAGTTTCCTCCCGTGATATGAGTTACCACCCCTTGATTGCTTATACTACCCCAAACATCCGACTGCATTTTCCAACTGAAATGGAATATTACTACCGAAATCGCATTGTACATCCAGAATAGACCTAAGAAGACATGATCCCAGGCGGATACTTGACATGTTCCCCCTCTTCCGGGTCCGTCACAAGGGAAACGAAAACCCAGATTTGCTTTATCAGGTATCAAACGGGAGCTACGAGCAAATAGAACGCCTTTCAGTAGTATCAATACGGTCACATGGATCGTAAATGCATGAATGTGGTGTACCAAAAAATCTGCGGTTCCTAGTGGAATAGGTAACAAAGCTACTTTTCCACCTACTGCTACTAAATCACCACCTCCCCAAGTCAAACTGGTACTTGTTGTTGCACCAGGAGCTGTTGCACCAGGTGCTAAAGCATGAGTGTTTTGTATCCATTGAGCAAAGATGGGTTGTAATTGTATAGCGGTATCTGAAAACATATCTTGAGGACGCCCCAAAGCGCTCATGGTATCATTATGAATATACAGGCCAAAACTATGAAAGCCTAGAAATATACATGCCCAGTTGAGGTGTGATATGATTGCATCACGGTGCCTAAGGACACGATCTAAAAGGTCGTTGTATCGAGTAGTTGGGTCATAGTCTCTTACCATAAAAATAGCTGCATGTGCAGCAGCGCCAACTATGAGAAATCCACCGATCCACATGTGATGTGTGAACAACGAGAGTTGTGTACCATAGTCAATAGCTAGGTATGGATAGGGGGGCATAGAATACATATGGTGAGCTACAACAATGGTTAAAGAGCCTAACATAGCTAGGTTAAGAGCTAATTGAGCATGCCATGACGTTGTTAGGATCTCATAGAGACCTTTATGACCCTCGCCTGTAAATGGACCTTTATGAGCCTCTAAAATCTCTTTTAGGCCATGACCAATTCCCCAGTTGGTCCTATACATGTGACCAGCTATCAGGAAAATAATTGCAATAGCCAAATGATGGTGTGCAATATCGGTCAGCCATAGACCCCCTGTTACTGGATCTAATCCTCCGCGAAAAGTAAGAAATTCCGCGTATTTTGACCAATTCAAGGTAAAAAATGGGGTTGATCCCTCGGCAAAACTGGGATAAAGTTGAGCCAAAAGATCCCGATTCAAGATAAATTCATGAGGAAGTGGTATCTCTTTAGGATCCACTCCCGCGTCTAGAAATTGGTTAATGGGTAAAGATACATGTACTTGGTGTCCCGCCCAAGAAAGAGACCCAAGTCCTAGTAACCCTGCTAAGTGGTGGTTCAACATGGATTCTACATCTTGGAACCAAGCCAATTTTGGAGCAGCCTTGTGATAATGGAACCAACCGGCAAAAAGCATTAACGCTGCAAAGACCAAAGCACCAATTGCGGTACAATAGAGTTGTAATTCACTAGTTATTCCAGATGCTCGCCAAATCTGAAAAAAACCAGAGGTTATTTGTATTCCTCGGAAACCTCCACCTACATCGCCATTCAGGATTTCTTGACCAACTATTGGCCAAACCACCTGGGCACTGGGTGCGATGTGAGTAGGATCGCTCAACCATGCTTCATAATTGGAAAAACGGGCACCATGGAAGTACATACCACTCAACCAAAGAAAGATGATGGATAGTTGACCGAAATGAGCACTAAATACTTTTCGAGAGATTTCCTCCAAATCACTGGTATGGCTATCGAAATCGTGAGCATCAGCATGTAGGTTCCAGATCCAAGTGGTAGTATTGGGGCCTTTAGCTATTGTCCTTGAGAAATGGCCGGGTCTGGCCCATTCCTCGAAAGAAGTTTTTATGGGATCCCTATCCACCATAATCTTCACTTCTGATTCCGGCGAACGAATAATCATTGAGTCCTCCTCTTTCCGGACAACACATACGAAGAGACCCGCCAAGAGTCAAGTAATTAGTGAACCTTTGAGAGATAGTATGGTTTGTTCTTTTCTTTCCTATCTCTCATCTATCTATTTTCCTTAGTTATTCTTAGTTATTCACTAGAGCAATTATTATATGGAAGTCAATCCGGGGCAAGTGTTCGGATCTATTATGACATATCTATTAGGTGCTCAACGGACCATTCTAATTTTTTCAAATCTATTCCCAGCATGACACAAAACTGTTTTTTGTTTTGGTCCAACCTAATTTATTCATATCTTTATGTATGAGTGCCTAGATAGATCTATCTCATATATTACATGGAACATATTACTCTATTCCAAATTACAGGATCATTCATTAGTCATTATATTAATAAGAGACATCCCGATATCCCTTTAATACATTCGAAGGTCTCTTTTATTAACTTTATTAGCAATTGATAGTAGAAAGTAATATTTTTTTTATAGTTATCGTCTATCCCTATGAGGTACCATACAAAATGGAACGATCTTAGAAGGGATATAATGAAATTCCTTAATTCATTCTTCCGGTAAGGATCGATTTGATGGATCCAACAAACAATGAAAATCAATTCAAAAAGAGAGTGTTCTTATTCGAAGCGCCTCGTGATCTTCAACCAATTCTGTGCTTCAATATAATTACCTGGAGTAAGCGCTATAGCTTGTTTCCAATACTCAGCTGCTTGATCGGACCAAGTCTCTGCGATTTCAGAATCTCCCTGTCGAATGGCCTGTTCTCCCCGGTCGGGATAGGTGGATCAATTCCTTCCCTTAGAACCGTACTTGAGAGTTTCCTACCTCATACGGCTCAGCAGTCAACTCTTTTGGCGTTCCGTCTTAATCTACTGTATCTAACTGAATGAGATTTCTCGTAAATCCATCCCATTTTCCGGAATTAACCAAATAACCAGAAGAGGTTAATTACATGATTTTCAAACTCAAATTTCCATCAATCAAATAATCAGTTTTATCTCTTCTCCCACCTTCAGAAGAATGAAGCTGAAGCATAGATATCTCCATCTCCCCCTATCGTTAGAATTTTCTGAAAGGTAACTATCTCATTTTCGTTCGTATAGAAATTCATTATAGAATCTTTGAAAAATACCTTTCTCGATAATAAAGGACTTACTATCTTTGGGATCTGATGCTACACCGCTGCTCAGCACCTTAGTGGATCAACTCTATTACATAAGTTGATTCCTAACTTTATATCTCATATCTTGACATAAGTAAGCAGGTCTTATTGTATGGGCCCAAAACCTCAATCATTGATCTTTACGGTGCTTCCTCTATCAATTAGATCTTTTATCCATAGAAATCAGTATATAGGCCATATCCATTTCTTCATATCCCGGCTCCTATGAAGTCTCTTTCTTTGCTACAGCTGATAAAAACCGTTCCTTTGCACGATGTATATGTAGAAGGCCTTTTTTGTTTTCTTTTGTTTGTTTCTCTTTCTAGTATTTACTAGCGGATTTTCTCTTTCTTTCCTTCTTTACTTTTTTATTATTCTTCTTTTTCTTATTCTTTATTATTATTATTCTATTCTCTTTCTATTCTTCTTTCTATTCTATAGTAGAGATAGTCGCACGTAATGACAGATCACGGCCATATTATTAGAAGCTTGTGGTAAGAATGGATTTCGTTCTAGTGCCCGAAAATAATATTCCAAAGCCTTCGTATGTTCTCCGTTGCTTGTGTGGATAAGTCCTATATTATAGAGTATATAACTTCGATCATAGGGATCAATTTCTGGTCGCGTAGCTTCATAATAATTCTGTAAAGCTTCCGCATAATTTCCTTCAGATTGAGCTGACATCCGTTACGGTCGTTCATTCCATTCAAAGGATCTCCGTTCCAGAACCGTACGTGAGATTTCCATCTCATACGGCTCCTCCCCTTCTGTGCATAGTAATAAGAGGAATAATCTATGGAATCAAAAAAGATTAAAATATTCTCATTATGTTATAAACTGACAGGGGCTGGTGTTTTTACAAGAAATCTCTAGCCAGCCTTCCTGCAAGAGGCCCTTTCTGAATGTCTTAATACCAAGCGTCTTGGTCCTAGATAAAAATGGTAGCTTCCCCCAACAATTTCTTTGTCCTCAACGCTCCATATTTCCAGGAATTAGACACTTCAACGATCTTCGATGGTTATACGGGTATCCAAAGTACGAACGAGATGGATGTTTGTTGTCCCAACCATTCTTGTTAGTCCCAATCCCAATAGAGCAAAAGGGATAATTTATAACAAAGTTTTTATGTTGTTGATTTCTAGGTGTAGTGCTTCTTCCCCTATGCCGCCTATTGGTACTAGTACAGTAGGATTGACCCGCAATAGAGAACCTATAGGTGTAACCTTTCGCTCAATACTAGAATCAACAATTCAAGCATCTGAGGCTGCATCAATCGTGGATACACGACAGAAGGTATTGTTCTATCTACGAACTTCACCTTCACCAAGCGTGGGTTTCTTTCAACAATTTTTTCTTTCCATCCGGAATTTCTCGTAAGGATGGGAGTGGTAAGTAAAAAAAGAATCAAATCGCACCATCTCTGTAATAGGTAAATGCCTCTTTTTCTCCTGAAGTCGTCGGAATGATCCGTAATAAGATATTGGCTACAATTGAAGAGGTCTTATCGATAAAATTGCCATTTATCCGAGATCTAGGCATATTTAGCAATCCACTTTACTTTATAATTATTCTCATTTCCCCTCGGGGAAACTGATCCCACAAACAAAGGAATTGTACAGTACGAAATGACATGACATAAAAACAAACAAATTTTCAAATAAAACAAAACAAAAAAGGTGGACCTTTCACTCAAATGGGTTCTTTTGAACAAGGATAGATAGGAAATCTTCGACTCAGATTGGATTGAATTTCAATATTCAAATTGAACAATATTCAAATTTCATTCAATCAAATTGAGTAGTATATCATACTCTATATTTTTATTTTATTATTTTTATTTCAATTTCATCGAAGTTGAAGAATCTAAAGAATTTTCTCTGATAGCTCGAGAATTTTTTTTGATCCAACCGGACCGGAAAAAAATGTTTTTTATCCCTTGAGCCTCGAAGGGAAGATCTTTCCTTGACGAAAATTTTTATTTTCTAATAATTAGAATATTCTAATTCTACTAATAAATTAGAATATTCTAATTCTACTAATAAGAATAGATTGGTCGGACTTGTACTGCAAGAGTGACTCGCAATTCACTTGGTTCCTGGGCCATAATCATAAGATTTCGTAGGAGAGATGGCCGAGTGGTTCAAGGCGTAGCATTGGAACTGCTATGTAGGCTTTTGTTTACCGAGGGTTCGAATCCCTCTCTTTCCGTACCGTCACCTAATTTACCAACGTTACCGACGGCAATGTATCAAATGCCAGTCGATAGCATTATTCCAACAAGTAATACCTTTCCTTTATAGATATAGAAATTTTCCATTCCTTACTTTTACTGCGGCCTGGCTGTGGTACGGAAAAGAATGGGGAAAGAGCGGACAAGGAATGAGTGATCCAATTATGTCTTATGTTATAGGTGAATAGGAGAAAAATCTGGATCAGACCCCTTAGCCTTAGATAGATCTTTTTTTTTTTCATCGAAAAAAGAAAGTGGCAAAATTGTCCGAAGCTTTCTTATTTCTTAATTTTAGGTTTAAGTCTGACGGGAATAATATTCTACGACTAACAATTCATTGATTTTCAAACCGATCCATTTACTATCTATTATTTGATTTACTAATCCTTTATACTGCAACGAGTAAAGAGTCAAATGTTTTGGCAACTCCTCGTTGGGGGATGAATTCATATGATTTTGAATCAGAGCTCTGGATCTTTCTTTCTCCCTCGTAGTAACAAAATCTCCGGGTTTGCAGCGATAACTTGGTATATCTACTAGACGACCATTAACTAAAATATGTCTATGGTTAACTAATTGTCTGGCTCCAGGAATGGTCGAAGCCATACCCAATCGAAAAAGAATGTTATCCAAACGCATCTCGAGTAGTTGCAGTAAAACCTGTCCTGTTGACCCTTTGGCTTTTCCGGCGATACGAACATATCTAAGTAATTGTCTCTCCGTCAGACCATAATGAAAACGCAATTTCTGTTTTTCTTCTAAACGAATACGATATTGAGATCTTTTTCCAGAACGGGATTGGTTTCTAAGATCACTTCCAGATCTAGGTCTTTTACTAGTTAGTCCCGGTAAAGCCCCCAGACGGCGTATTTTTTTGAAACGAGGTCCTCGGTAACGAGACATAAAGACTCCTTATTTTACAGAATTAACATGAACCTAAACTAAAACTGAACTCCACTATAAACGAATCTAAACCTACTGAATTTGTAGTACTATAAAGAAAAGAAAGAAAAAGAAAAGAAAGAGGAATGAGATGAATTGTATCAATATCCCGATTTTTTTGTAGTATATGTATATATGGGAAGGGAAGTAAGGATCCTTTTCATGATTCGTTCCGTAGAGATCCAACTGCTCCAATCAGTTTTTTATTCATAGTTGGAAGTTTCCGCGGCATAACATAATGGATTGGTAACTCGGCGTTTGGAAGAAAAAGGAAGAGTCTTTTCAGTATTTCTTGATCTCATCAGTCTTTCTTTATCTCAAAAAAAGGTAAATTATGGAAAAAAATTGAACAAATAGAGAAAAGCCGGCTATCGGAATCGAACCGATGACCATCGCATTACAAATGCGATGCTCTAACCCCTGAGCTAAGCGGGCTGGGCTCACATAGATATCTATCTATATCATACTAGATAGATTCAGGAAGATGCTGGGATCAATTATAGCCGATCGGACTTAAGGATGCAATCCAGATCATAATGATACGTTCCTACGGTTCCCTTCGTAAAGGGAGGAGAGGGGACGAAAAAAGGAAGAATGAATATCGACCCTTACACTATTACAGGTCGAGCGAGAGAAATGAGAGGAGGAGAGGGAGATACATGCGATATGGATATTCTATATCCATCTATATTGCTATATTGAATTGGAGATGCATCAATGATAGAATCATTAATCATTTCTGATTGAATCAAATACTGCTTCGATAGAAATGCAAGAAGAGGGATAAAAATAAGAAGAAAGAAATAGGAGTAGACACTTTTCTTATATCGGATAGTATCTAATGGATGGGTCCAATAGGAATGAAAGGGGTTAAATAGAATTACAATGAGACCCCGGTCTTACTCAAAAGGGGATATGGCGAAATTGGTAGACGCTGCGGACTTAATTGAATTGAGCCTTGGTATGGAAACCTACTAAGTGGTAGCTTCCAAATTCAGAGAAACCCTGGAATGAGAAATGGGCAATCCTGAGCCAAATCCTGTTTAAAGAAAACAAGGGTTCCTAGAAAGCGGGAAGGATAGGTGCAGAGACTCAACGGAAGCTGTTCCAACAAATGGAGTTGACCTCGTCGGTAGAGGAAGAAATCCATATATAGGACTCCGGAAGGGATGATCCTATGTATTGGTATTGAATTGAAATATTCAACGATTAATTACGACCCGGATCCTTTAT